AAAAATGATAATTACAATAATGTAAATAGATGAACTTTGGGGCGATGAAATCCCTCTCTCGAGGCTTTCCTGTTTCCGGGGGGTTTACAGGATCAATAGTAGCTTACGAGTTTAGGGGGGTAGGGGGGTTTAACGCGCGGAAACCAAGGGGGGATATACCTTAGATTGATTGTAAAAGACCACGAACCTTTATGCTCTTGATATCAGTTATGCAATTCTTATAGATATGTCTTATATAATAAACTTGATATATTTAGAACCATGTAAGGTTCTGCCTTGTTTAAATTGCCTTAGCGCTGCACTGTGAAATGCAAAGTGAAAGGAAAAAAGAGAGAGAAACCAAGTCCTTTAGAAAGAACGCCCGGCATGTGTCAGTCACATTCTATGTACTCCACCAAGATTCCTGGCACGATGAGTTATGCTTGCATGTGGCCAACGCAATTTGTGTGTTCTTACAAGATTAACTGTCCGCTAGAAGGAACGCTATGGCATGTGGCCAACGCACCGTATATACTACACCAAGAGTATGTAAAACTAAGGAAAGATTATTGTTTTGCTGCTGCAGTTTAATTTAATTTCATAAGATGTAGGTACTTGGTATATGAGTCTTCTTAAAATATTTTTTATATATAGTTTTCTTGTGATATTGAGTTGGATATAAACTTTTAAGGATACTTACTAGGGTATTATTCATTTGATGTTGGATGTAAACTTAGATTAAAATGTAATTCCTGAATGGTTAAATTAATTATATGGGGATATTACATATATGTATTTGACCATTATGCCTGTTTATAAACACTAAATTGTGTTTATAAACAGCAAAATTGTGTTTATAAACAGCAAAATTGTGTTTATAAACAGCAAAATTGTGTTTATAAACTTATGTGGTGATGCATACATGGTGTAAATACATATCCACTATCAAAGAATAGTTTAACTAAGAATGCTAGCTTTGGGAGCTAGTGGTGGGAGTTAAAATCTCCTTTCTTTGAAGCAGTAGGGAGGAATCTGACCTCCGACGTCCGGTTTACAAGACCGGCGCTCTGTCGCTGAGCTACTATTGCAGTTTAATGAAAGTAGTTTATTTTCTAGTCATCCTGCTATTGGGAATAGGACTAAGAAGATTGAGAAGTATAGGATCGATGCGATTTGGCCAATAATAATATATGGGTGTTCAACAGGTATCCCCCCAATTCAGGTTAAGATAAGTACATTTGCAATTAATGTTCAGAAGATTACTTGGGACAGCGGGCGGAAGGTAAGTCCTCGTTGTTTTGATGTGTGGAGGAAGGGAACTAGTATTAATACAAGAATAGATGCTAGTAGTGCTAGCACGCCTCCTAATTTGTTTGGAATCGATCGTAAAATAGCGTAGGCAAACAGGAAGTATCATTCTGGCTTAATGTGTGGGGGTGTAACTAGCGGGTTTGCTGGGGTAAAGTTGTCTGGGTCTCCTAAGTAGTTGGGGGCAAATAGGGCGAGGGCTGTTAGTGCTAGTAGTATAATAGCGAAGCCTAATAGGTCTTTATAGGTGAAGTATGGGTGGAATGGGATTTTATCGGCGTCTGAGTTTAACCCGACTGGGTTATTTGATCCTGTTTCGTGCAAGAACAGTAGGTGAAGGATTATGACAGCTGCTACTACAAAGGGGAATAAAAAGTGGAAGGTAAAAAATCGTGTAAGGGTGGCGTTATCAACTGAAAAGCCCCCTCAAATTCATTGTACAAGGGTATTTCCAACATAAGGCACAGCTGATAAGAGGTTGGTGATGACTGTGGCGCCCCAGAAAGATATCTGTCCTCATGGTAATACGTAGCCAACAAAGGCGGTTATTATTACTAAGAGAAAAAGAATTACCCCAATGTTTCATGTTTCTTTATATAGGTAGGATCCGTAATATAGGCCTCGTCCGATGTGTAAGTAGAGGCAGATGAAAAAGAAGGATGCTCCGTTGGCGTGCATGTTTCGGATTAGTCAGCCAAAGTTTACATCTCGGCAAATATGGGCTACAGAGGAGAATGCTATTGTAACGTCAGCTGTGTAGTGTATTGCTAAAAAAAGTCCTGTGACTAGTTGGGCGGCGAGACAAAGTCCTAGTAGGGACCCAAAGTTTCATCAGGCGGAAATGTTTGCTGGGGCGGGGAGATCAACTAGTGCATCATTTGCAATTTTTAATAGGGGGTGCGTTTTTCGTAGGCTGGCCATTAATGTTTTTGTAGTTGAATAACAACGGTGGTTTTTCAAGCCATTGGTCCTGGTTAGAACCCTGGCAAAAATTATGTTTTTCATTATGTGTATATTTATGCTTGGTCTAGTTTTAGGGGTTATTGCAGTTGCTTCAAACCCTTCTCCCTATTTTGGAGCTTTAGGGCTGGTTGTGGTAGCGGGAATGGCTTGTGGTATCTTAGTTGGGCATGGTGCTCCTTTTTTATCTTTAGTCTTATTTTTAATTTATTTAGGGGGCATATTAGTTGTTTTTGCTTATTCGGCAGCTTTGGCTGCAGAGGCCCACCCTGAAGGTCTAGGTAGTCGTCCGGTTGCTCTTCGTGCAGGGGGTTATATTCTAGCGGTTATATCTGGGGCTGGCATTCTATGAGGTGGCTGATATCGTGGGTTTTGGTTTACGGCGGATGAGCTGGTAGAGTTTTCTATCTTTCGGGGGGATATGGCCGGGGCGGCTTTGATTTATTCTGTTGGGGGCTTAATGTTAATGATTGGGGTTTGGGTGCTTCTTCTTACTTTGTTTGTTGTACTAGAAGTTTGCCGTGGTTGATCTTGTGGGGCTCTTCGAGCGGTTTAGCGGAATGTTATTAGTAGGGCTATAATAAGTGTAAGAAAAAATAGTGCTAGGAATGTTTTTACCATACCTTTTTGTGCATTGCTAGTTGTGGTGATTATAGGAAGGTTTCAAGAGTAGATGGCTTTTGGTCCGGATTTTTCAAGTCACGTTTGGTCGACCAATTGGCTAGCGATTGATTGCCCTAGTATTAGGTTAATTTTTGGGGGAAGTCGGTGAATCACTGTTGGGAAAAATCCTAGCATGTTGGAAAAGTGGTGGGGGGTTTTCCATGGAGTGGGTTTAAACTGTTTATTTGTTAGGGAGGCCAACTCTAGTGCTATAAGTAGTCCAATAATGGTGACTAATAGAGCAGCTAGTTTTAGTAGAGGTGGCATTGTTATAATTGGTGTTTTTGGTGGTAAAATATTTGATGTAATTAATAGACCGGCGATGATGCTGCCTCAGGCTAGTCGTTTGATAGGGTTAATTACTGCAGGATTATTTTCATTAATTGGGGAGAGTGAGTTGAAACGAGGGTGTCCTATTGTTACAAAGAATACGACACGGAGACTATAGATGGCGGTAAAAGATGTTGCCAAGAGGGTAAGGGTTAGGGCTCAGGCGTTAAGGTAGGAGGTGTTGAGTGCTTCAATAATAGAATCTTTAGAAAAGAACCCAGCTAGGAAGGGGGTGCCTGTAAGAGCTAAGCTTCCAATTGTAAGGGAAGAGGAAGTAAAAGGTGCTAGGTGGTGCATACCTCCTATTTTTCGGATGTCTTGTTCGTCGTTTAGACAGTGAATAATTGACCCAGAACATAAAAATAGTATTGCTTTAAAGAATGCATGCGTGCAAATGTGTAGGAATGCTAGTTGAGGTTGTCCTAGTCCAATGGTGACTATTATCAGTCCTAGTTGACTGGAGGTTGAGAAAGCAACAATTTTTTTAATGTCATTTTGAGTCAGGGCACAAGTGGCTGTAAATAGTGTTGTTAGGGCTCCGAGGCATAAGCAAATGGTTAAAGCTGTGGGGCTTTTTTCTATTAAAGGGCTTATTCGAATCAATAAAAAAATACCAGCTACCACTATTGTGCTTGAGTGAAGTAGGGCAGAGACCGGTGTAGGGCCCTCTATTGCAGAGGGCAGTCAGGGGTGAAGTCCAAATTGGGCGGACTTGCCGGTTGCGGCAAGGATTAGCCCAAGTAAAGGTAGGGTTAGATCTAGGTCTTTGGTATTTGTGAAAATTTGTTGTATTTCTCATGAGTTGAGGTTTGTTGCTATTCATGCTATGGTGAAGATAAGTCCGACATCCCCTACGCGGTTGTAGATTACTGCTTGTAGGGCTGCAGTGTTGGCGTCCGCTCGGCCGTATCACCACCCAATAAGTAAAAAGGATATAATTCCCACCCCTTCTCAGCCGATGAATAACTGAAATATGTTATTTGCTGTAACAAGAATAATTATAGCAATTAAAAACACTAGTAGATATTTAAAAAATCGGTTTATGTATGGGTCCGTGTGCATATATCAGGAGGCAAATTCTAGAATGGACCAGGTCACGTAAAGGGCAACAGGTGTAAAAATTAGTGCGTAGTAGTCGAATTTAAGGCTAATATTAATATTAAATGTGTGTGTATTTATTCAAGTTCAGTTAGTGATGACGGCCTCTGCCCCTTCTGATAGAAAAAGTGTGAGGGGGAGAAGACTGACGATAAATGCCAGTTTAACGGCGGTTTTTACTTGGGAGAGGGCCCAGGTGTCGTTTTTTTGGGTGGGCGAGAAAGTTGTTGCTACAGGGTACAGAAGTAGTGCGAAGATAATTATTAGGCTGGTTGTTATTATTAGAGGTGTGGGGTGCATAGCTGCTACTTGGATTTGCACCAAGAGTTTTTGGTTCCTAAGACCAATGGATGAGCTATTATCCTTTAGGAGCAGCTTAAAGTCGAGGGAGCTCCGGGATCTAACCGAGGGGACGAGGATTAGCAGTCTTCGTTGCTAACAAGCCTCTCTCGGTGGGCAAGAGGGTTTTAACCTCTGTCATTAGAATCACAATCTAATATTTTTGTTAAACTATGCCTACAGGCTGTTCATCCTCAGATTAGTTCTGGCTTGAGGGTAAGAAGAAGAAGGGGGATAAGGTGTATAGCTAATAAGAGATGTTCTCGTGTGTGGGAAGGGTCAGTGTTTATTATGTGGGCGGGGGTGGGGCCGCGTTGTGTTATAAGAAATATATAAAGGGAATAGCTCGCTGTGATTAGAGTACCTGCGCCAGTAAGGACAATAGTTCACCAAGATCAGTTAAATAGTGAGACAATTACTATTAGTTCTGCTATTAGATTAGGAAGTGGTGGCAGAGCTAGGTTTGCTAGGCTGGCGATAAATCATCATGCAGTTATTAGGGGAAGAATAATCTGTATCCCTCGGGCTAGTACTATTGTACGGCTGTGGGTTCGTTCATAATTTGTATTTGCTAGGCAAAATAGGGCTGAGGAGGTTAGGCCGTGAGCAATTATGAGAACCAGGGCCCCTGTAAACCCTCAAGGGGTTTGAATAAGAATGCCTCCTGCTACGAGCCCCATGTGTCCAACGGAGGAGTATGCAATTAATGATTTTAGGTCTGTTTGCCGTAGGCAGATCGAGCCTGTTATAATTACTCCTCAAAGGGCTAGAATAATAAAAGGGTAACTTAATTCTTTGGTTAGGGGCTCTAACATTACTATTATGCGTATTATCCCATATCCCCCTAGTTTAAGTAGCACAGCTGCTAGAATTATTGAACCTGCAATTGGGGCTTCTACGTGGGCTTTAGGAAGCCACAGGTGAACGCCGTATAAGGGCATTTTGACTAGGAAGGCTAGTAAGCAGCCCGCTCATCACATTTTGTCAGCAAAGGTAGATATTGGGAAGGTTGGCGAATACTGTAATGTGAGAAGGGAGAGTGTCCCTGTTGTATTTTGTAAAAGGAGGAGGGCAACTAGAAGAGGTAGTGATCCGGCAAGGGTATAAAAAAGGAAGTAGGTTCCTGCGTTTAGGCGCTCTGTTTGATTTCCTCAGCGAGTAATAATAATTAGTGTTGGTACCAGTGTAGCTTCAAATATAATGTAAAATATGATCATTTCGGTGGCGGAGAATGCTATAATTAAAAAGGCTTGAAGTGAAATTAAAAGTGTAATGTATATTCGTTGGCGATTAATTGGCTCTAATGCGGTATGATTTTGACTTGCCAAAATTATTAGGGGAAGTAGCCAGCAAGTTAATACTAGCAGGGGGCTAGAAAGGGGGTCTGTTGCCATAAAATAGTTGAGAGAGGTTCATCCTGTTTCAGATGTATTTATGAACCAGGTCAGGCTTGCTAGGGCAATTAGGAGGCCCTGCCCTAGGGCAGTCGGTCAAAGTCATTTAGGGGGGGTTATTCAAATGACGGGTACTAGCATAATTGTTGGTACTAAAATTTTTAACATTGTAAGAGGTTTAGGCTTTTAAGACGATCAGTTCCATGTGTTCGGGCGGTAGCTACTAGTAGCGCTAGCCCTACGCTTGCCTCGCAGGCAGAGAAGGCAAGTAGTAGTAAGGGCGAGGCAGAGAAATTGGTGGTATTTAATTCTAAGGTTCAGAGGGCTAGTGCGAGGAACAGAGATAGTATTATACCTTCTAGACATAAAAGGGCAGAAAGGAGGTGAATTCGATGGAATGCAAGTCCTGCGAGCCCTAGAAAGAAGGCTGTTGAGAAAGTAAATTGTGTGGGGGTCATCAGGAAATTGTGGAATTTAACCACGAGCTTTTGAGCCGAAATCAAATATTTTAATTAAACTAATTACCTATTCGGCTCACTCCAGGCCTCCCTGTATTCATTCATAGATTAGTCCGATAGTTAGTAGAAGAATGACTAGAGCGGCTCAGGAGAAAGTAAGGGTTGGGTCGGGGAGTTGATCGCCTCATGGCAGGGGGAGAAGTAGTGCAATTTCTAAATCGAAAAGGAGAAATAAAATTGCAACGAGAAAAAATCGTATGGAGAAGGGCAGTCGTGCAGACCCTAAGGGGTCAAATCCGCATTCGTAGGGGGATAGCTTTTCTTGGTCCGGGTTTATTAGGGGGAGCCAGAAAGAGATGATTGCTAGGACAGAGGCTAATACAAGGGCAATAGTAATTACAGTGGTAATTAAGTTCATTATCTTTCCTTGGGCTTTAACCAAGATCGGGTGATTGGAAGTCACTTATACTTACTTTGTACTAGAAAGATTATGAGCCTCATCAGTAGATAGAGATATAAAGGAATAGTCATACTACGTCTACGAAGTGTCAGTATCAGGCTGCTGCTTCAAATCCGAAGTGGTGTTCGGCTGTAAAGTGGTATTGAATTTGTCGTATGAGGCAGATGGCCAGGAAGGTAGAGCCAATAATTACATGTAACCCGTGGAATCCGGTTGCAACAAAAAATGTTGAACCATACACTCCGTCAGCAATTGTGAAAGGTGCTTCATAATATTCAAGGGCTTGTAGAAAGGTAAAATAAAACCCAAGTAAAATTGTTAGGGCAAGGGATTGAATAGCTTGTTTTCGTTCTCCTTCCATAATGCTGTGGTGAGCCCATGTTACTGTTACACCAGAGGCTAGTAGTACTGCTGTATTTAGTAGTGGGACTTCAAATGGGTCTAGCGGTGTAATGCCTGTTGGGGGCCAGCAGCCTCCAAGTTCAGGGGTGGGTGCCAAGCTGGCGTGGTAGAAGGCTCAAAAAAAGCCTAGAAAGAAAAATACTTCTGATGTAATAAAAAGGACTATACCGTATCGAAGCCCTTTCTGAACAGGGGGCGTGTGGTGCCCTTGAAAAGTAGCCTCTCGGACAATGTCTCGTCATCACTGGAATATTGTGAGGAGTATAAGAATAAGTCCTAGTGTTATTAATGTGACAGAGTTATAGTGAAATCAGATAGCGAGGCCTGAGGTTATTAGTAGGGCTGCAACTGCTCCTGTAAGGGGTCAAGGGCTTGGGTCAACTATATGAAATGCGTGTGCTTGGCGGGCCATTAAATGTTTTCTTGTAAATAGAGGCTTAGTAGAAGGACGAATACGTATGCCTGAATTATTGCTACAGCTACTTCTAATAGGGTTAGTAAGAATAAAATAATGCTAGTAATAATAGAGACTGTTGGCATAATGGGAAGTAGGACGAAGGCAGCGGTGGCGATTAGTTGAATTAAAAGGTGCCCTGCTGTTAAATTAGCTGTTAGTCGCACACCCAGGGCCAAGGGTCGGATAAAGAGACTAATTGTTTCGATAATAATTAGGACTGGAATTAAAGGTGTAGGGGTTCCTTCTGGTAATAGGTGTCCTAAGGCAATAGTTGGTTGGTTCCGCATTCCAATAATTACAGTTGCTAGTCAAAGAGGTACTGCAAATCCCATGTTTATTGAAAGTTGTGTTGTGGGGGTAAAGGTATATGGAAGAAGGCCTAATATGTTTAGAGAAATGAGGAAAATTATTAAGGAGGCAAAGATTATAGCTCACTTGTGACCCCCTACGTTAAGGGGCATTAACAGTTGATAGGAAAACCGGTTTATAAACCACCCTTGAAGTGTAAGAAGGCGGCTGTTAAGTCATCGGTGGGTTGGGGTGGGGAATAAAAGTCATGGTAGGGCTAAGGCTAGGGCAATCAGAGGGACTCCTATATAAACAGGACTTATAAATTGGTCAAAGAAGCTTAGTGTCATGGTCAGTTTCAAGATTCTGCGGCAGGTTTTTTTGTGCTTTGGGGTGTTGGCTCGTTAGGGAATGTGTGTGCTAGCACTTTTTGGGGAAGGACTATTAAAAAAACTAGTCAGGAGAAGACTAGAATAGTAAATCAAGGGGCAGGGTTGAGTTGAGGCATGTCACTGGGGGTGTTTGGGAGGCACCAATCTTTAGCTTAAAAGGCTAACGCTATGTCCCTGTTTAGCTTCTCAGCGAGGCGTCTTCAAGTAGTGCTGTGGATCAGTTTTCAAAATGTTTTAAGGGGACTGCTTCAACTACAATTGGCATAAAGCTGTGGTTGGCGCCGCAGATTTCTGAGCACTGCCCATAAAATACCCCTGGGCGAGATGCGATGAATGCCGTTTGGTTTAGTCGCCCCGGTACTGCATCTATTTTTACTCCGAGAGAGGGCACGGCTCAGGAGTGTAATACATCTTCTGCAGATACCATCACCCGGACGGTTGATTCTGTCGGTACAACTATTCGGTGGTCGGCTTCAAGGAGTCGGAATTGGCCCGGGGCCAAATCTTGTGTGGGAACCATGTAGGAGTCAAAGCCAGCATCTGCATAGTCAGTGTATTCATAGCTTCAGTACCATTGGTGACCAATTGCTTTAACTGTAAGATAAGGGTCATTAATTTCATCTATTAGGTATAGGATTCGTAGGGAGGGGAGAGCGATAAGAATTAGGATAATGGCTGGAAGAATAGTTCAGATGATCTCAATTTCTTGTGAGTCTAAGATGTATATGTTTGTAAGTTTAGTTGAAACCATTGCGATAATAATGTAAAGTACTAGCGTGCTGATGAGAAGTACAATTATTAAGGCGTGGTCGTGGAAGTGAAGGAGTTCTTCTATAACGGGGGAAGCTGCATCTTGAAATCCTAGTTGTGAGGGATGGGCCATTAATGTTAAGATACGCGGGGGTTTAACCCACAATTTTACCTTGACAAAGTAGTGTATTTCCTATTATACTAGTATCTTATGAAGAAAGTGACAGAGCGGTTATGTGGCTGGCTTGAAACCAGTTTATGGGGGTTCGACTCCTCCCTTTCTCGTTAGTGGGCTGATTGAACTTGAACAAAAGCGGGCTCTTCGAATGTGTGATAAGGGGGAGGGCATCCGTGTAGTCATTCAACATTGGTTGTTGTTAGCTCTACGGCAAGCACTTCTCGTTTAGCAGCGAATGCTTCTCAAAGAATAAACAGAAACATAATTACGGCAGTTAATGAGATTAAAGAGCCTAAAGAAGAGACAGTGTTTCAAAGGGTATATGCATCTGGGTAGTCTGAATATCGGCGGGGCATTCCAGCTAATCCTAAAAAGTGCTGAGGGAAAAATGTTAAATTAACTCCTAAAAACATAACCCCAAAGTGGACTTTTGATCAGGTACTATGAAGTGTATAGCCCGAAAAGAGCGGGAATCAGTGTACAAACCCGGCTATAATAGCAAATACGGCCCCTATTGATAAAACATAGTGGAAGTGGGCAACTACATAGTAGGTGTCGTGTAATATGATGTCTAGTGAGGAGTTAGCTAATACAATTCCAGTCAAGCCTCCCACAGTGAACAGGAAAATAAAACCTAGGGCCCATAGTAGGGGGGTCTCTCATTTAATTGAGCCCCCGTGAAGGGTAGCAAGTCAGCTAAAAACTTTTACACCAGTCGGAATCGCAATAATTATTGTGGCGGAGGTAAAGTAGGCCCGGGTGTCTACGTCCATCCCCACTGTAAACATGTGATGGGCTCATACGATAAACCCTAATAGACCGATGGCTATTATAGCTCAAACCATTCCCATATACCCGAAGGGTTCTTTTTTGCCTGCATAATATGCAACGATGTGAGAGATTATTCCAAACCCGGGGAGAATAAGAATATAGACTTCGGGGTGCCCGAAAAATCAGAATAGGTGTTGATAAAGGATTGGGTCTCCCCCTCCAGCCGGGTCAAAGAAGGTTGTATTTAGGTTTCGATCGGTTAATAGTATTGTAATTCCGGCAGCAAGAACTGGAAGTGAAAGAAGAAGCAGCACAGCTGTAATAAGTACAGCTCAGACAAATAGGGGCGTTTGATACTGAGAAATGGCTGGTGGTTTTATGTTAAGAATTGTAGTAATAAAATTAATTGCGCCTAAAATCGAGGACACCCCGGCTAAGTGGAGGGAAAAGATTGTTAGGTCTACGGAGGCTCCTGCATGGGCCAGGTTTCCTGATAAAGGGGGGTATACCGTTCATCCTGTTCCGGCCCCTGCTTCTACCCCTGATGAGGCCAATAAAAGAAGAAAAGAAGGGGGTAGGAGCCAGAAGCTCATGTTGTTTATTCGGGGAAAGGCCATGTCTGGCGCACCAATCATTAGGGGCACCAGTCAGTTCCCAAAGCCGCCAATTATAATTGGCATTACTATAAAGAAAATCATCACGAAGGCGTGAGCGGTCACGATAACATTATAAATCTGATCATCCCCTAGTAAGGCGCCAGGTTGACTAAGTTCAGCACGAATAAGTAGGCTTAATGCTGTGCCTACTATTCCTGCCCATGCACCAAATACGAGATAAAGGGTGCCGATGTCTTTATGGTTGGTTGAGAAAAATCATCGTGTGATTGCCACAGGTAAAATGGCTGAGTGTTTAAGCGGTGGATTGTAGCCCCATGCACAGAGGTTTAAGTCCTCTTTTTACCAAGCCCTGGGGTGTGCAGCACATAAGATTGCAAATCTTAAGGAGCAGACTAATACCTCTGCCGGGGCTTTCCCCCGCCTATTTTGCTCTGCTAGGCGGGGGAAAGGTAGACGGATGCTCGCTGGTTAGAGCGCTTAGCTGTTAACTAAGATTTTGTAGGATCGAGGCCTTCCTGTCTAGTAAGGCTTTAGCTTAATTAAAGTGTCTGTTTTGCATACAGAAGATGTGGGTTAATGTCCTGCAAGTCTTATTCAGGGGCTGGGAGATTTTCACTCTCGTTTAGGGCTTTGAAGGCCCTTGGTTTGGGTCTATCCTAAGCCCCTTTAAAATGAGGGGAGGGTCATAAGTATTGGGGTGAGGGGGAGGAGGGAGGCGGTAAGCATAATTGAAATGGATAATGGCATAGATAGTTGTGGTGAGTTAATCCGTCATGGTGTTGTTCCCATCAGATTGTTTGGTGATATGGTTAGTGTTATTGCATAGGATAGTCGTAGGTAGAAGTATAGGCTGAGTAAAGCTGTTAGAGCGACGATTGTTGCCATTATGGGGAGCCCCTGTTTAGTTAATTCTTGCAGGATTAGTCATTTTGACATAAACCCTGTAAATGGGGGCAGGCCTGCTAGAGAGAGAAGGATGGTTGGAACTATACTTGTGATGATTGGGGCTTTTGTTCATGAGGTTGCTAGTTTATTAATGGTTGTTGCATTGTTAATTTTAAATGAGTTAAATGCTGAGAAGGTTATTACGAAGTATAGTGTTAGTGCTAGGAGGGTAAGGGATGGTGAAAATTGAATGATAATTACTATTCAGCCTAGGTGAGCAATTGATGAGTATGCCAGGATTTTCCGTAGTTGTGTTTGATTGAGCCCCCCTCATCCTCCAATAAGGGTGGAGGCCAGGGCTAGAATTATAATTATTGTTTGGTTTGTGTTGGCTACTTGAATTAATAAAATTAGTGGGGCTAGCTTTTGTCAGGTTGCTAAAATTATTCCTGTTGTTAAATCAACTCCTTGAAATACTTCTGGTATTCAGGTGTGCAGGGGGGCTAGCCCAAGTTTAAGGGCTAGGGCTAATGTAATAATAGTTAGAGGGGCGGGGTGTGTAATTTGTTGAATATCTCATTGTCCGGTGAGTCAGGCGTTGGTTATGCTTGCAAATAGCAGTGTAGCGGCTGCTGTTGCTTGTGTAAGAAAATATTTTGTAGTGGCTTCAATTGCTCGAGGGTGATAGTGTTGTGCTATTAGGGGAATAATGGCTAATGTGTTGATTTCTAGGCCTATTCAGGCTAGTAGCCAATGGGAGCTTGCAAAAGTAAGGGTAGTCCCTAGTCCTAGGCTAAATAGCAAGATGGATAAAATGTAGGGGTTCATTAGCAAAGGAGGGAATTTAACCAACATGTTTGGGGTATGGGCCCAAAAGCTTACTTTAGCTGACTTTACTAGGAAGTGGTGTAGTGGAAGCACTAAGAGTTTTGATCTCTTCAGGTAGGGTTCGAACCCCTTCTTTCTAAGGAGCTGGGGGGACTTTAACCCCCATAGTTCACTCTATCAAAGTGGCCCTTTGCTTCAGGCACGGCTCCCTTTATCCTTGAGGGGGAAGCCCAGCGAATGCGGTAAGGAGTGCTAGGTGTCATATCACTAGTGCTAGGGTTAGTGGTAGGAAGTTTTTTCAGATAAGGTGTATGAGTTGGTCATATCGAAATCGGGGGTATGATGCACGTACTCATAAGAAAAGGACAGATAATAGCGCTGCTTTAATCATTAGGTTGGTTGTAGTAAGTTCGGGAAGGTTAGGCAGGTGGGAGGCGCCAAGAAATAAAATTGTTGATAGGGTGTTTATTAATAAAATGTTAGCATATTCTGCTAGAAAAAATAGGGCGAATGGTCCCCCTGCGTACTCTACGTTGAACCCAGATACTAGCTCGGACTCTCCTTCTGTTAGATCGAAGGGGGCTCGGTTAGTTTCGGCTAATGTTGAAATATATCACATTGCGGCTAAAGGCCAGGCTGGTATTACTATTCAAATGCTTTCTTGTGCGGTGCTAAAGATTTGAAGGGTAAATCCTCCGGTAAAAATAATTGTGCTTAGAAGAATCAGTCCTAGGCTTACTTCATATGAGATTGTTTGAGCTACTGCCCGTAGGGCCCCAATTAGAGCATATTTTGAATTTGATGCTCATCCCGACCCTAAAATTGAATAAACTGCTAGGCTTGATAGTGCAAGAATAAAAAGGATGCTTAGGTTAAGGTCTGTTACTGGATGTGGGAGAGGCAGTGGGGCCCATAAAATAAGTGCCAAGGTTAGTGCTAGTATTGGGGCTAAAATAAATAGTAATGGAGAGGATGTTGATGGTCGGATAGGTTCTTTAATAAATAGTTTTACTCCGTCTGCAATTGGTTGTAGGAGTCCGTATGGTCCGACTACATTTGGGCCCTTTCGTAGTTGTATATATCCTAGTACTTTTCGTTCCAATAGGGTTAGAAATGCTACCGCTAGTAAAACTGGAACAATGTATGCTAAGGGGTTTAAGATGTGTGTTAAAATTGTTGAAATCATAGTTAAGGAGAGGACTTGAACCTCTGTCTAAAGGGCTTAGGTCTTTTGCATTTATCCGGGCTCTGCCACCTTAACTTGCCTTTTTCTCAGGCGTTCGGGTGTGCCCCGTTACCTTTTTTAGTTGAATTCTTAAGGTTGGAGGGAGGCGTGCTTTGGCAGAGGCCTCTTCTTTTCGGTCCTTTCGTACTAGAAAAGAATACTCCATAGATAGAAACTGACCTGGATTTCTCCGGTCTGAACTCAGATCACGTAGGATTTTAATCGTTGAACAAACGAACCCTTAATAGCGGCTGCACCATTAGGATATCCTGATCCAACATCGAGGTCGTAAACCCTCTTGTCGATATGGACTCTAAAAGAGGATTGCGCTGTTATCCCTAGGGTAACTGGTTCCGTTGATCGGCGGTGCCGGATCTTGTTGGTCAGATGTTCTGTTTATTAGGGCTGTGGCCCTTGCTTTAAAGGTAATAACCTTGTTCCACATGGGGGTTGTTTGTTACCCCGCGGTCGCCCCAACCAAAGACAATAGAACAGGGGCTGCTTTGTTTTCTCTTTTAATCAAGTTTTTTTGACTCAGGCTGTCCTGGTGTCTAAAGCTCCATAGGGTCTTCTCGTCTTATGTCTGTATGCTCGCTTCTGCACGAACAGATCAATTTCATTGACCGGAAAAAGGAGACAGATTAGCCCTCGTTATGCCATTCATACAGGTCTCCATTTAAAAGACAAGTGATTGCGCTACCTTCGCACGGTCAAAATACCGCGGCCGTTAAACACAGGGGTCACAGGGCAGGCGGGACCTCTTATAGTTTTATTGTCCAAGAGGCGATGTTTTTGGTAAACAGGCGAGGCTAGTGTTTGCCGAGTTCCTTCTTTTTCTTTTAGTCTTTCCTTTGGCGCTCCTGTGTGGGGCTAACGCTTATTATTGGGGGTTTTTCTAGTGTTAATACTTTATATTTCAATACCCTCTTTGGTTGGGGGCGTTAATTTTCAGTGGGGGTTCGTTCTGATTTACACGGGCGCAAGGAGAGGGGCAGGCCCTCTTATTACTCATAATAGCATATTCTCTTCTATGGCTGCATAGAGAGGCCTAATAGGTTAAGTGGCTTAAGAAAATATTATCGGTATTAAAGGGTTTAAAATATTTGAGCTTTAACGCTTTCTAAGGGGATGGCTGCTTTTAGGCCCACCCAAATATGGTTCCTTCAGGTGTTTGATCTTTTGCCTGCTTGTTAAAGTTGTATCTTTTATCAAAAGGGCTGTACCCCTTTTGATTAACTCTTTTAGGGTTTCTTGTGGTCTGTGGCGGGCTTTGCCAGTTTGGAGGGAAGAAACTAAAAGGCTGAACTTCTATTCATTTCTTAGGCAACCAGCTATAACTAAGTTCGGTAGGTTTATCACCTCTACTCGAAGCTCTTCCCACTCTTTTGCCACAGAGACGGGTGTGCCCTGTAATAGGCTGTCTTGGAGTAGCTCACTTAGTTTCGGGGTACTAAACTAAAATTCATTTTGCTTAGGTTATACTAGCTATTTCATGATGCAAAAGGTACGAGTATTAATCGCTGCTTTTTTTAACTTTACTGAGTTTTTTCATTTCTCTTTCAGCTTTCCCTTGCGGTACTTTACTATAGCGCCTGTTTCCTTTTCTGTCTCCCATACTTTGGAGGAAAAATGGTTTGTTTAACTTATTTTAGTTTATTAGGGGGTATAAATAGTTTTGGGTTGTTTTTAGGGGGTTGGGCTAGCTGTTGGGTATCAGTGCGACCCGGTTTGCACGGGCACTTTTTCGGTGTAAGGGAAATGCTATCCTGCTTTTAGCTACACACTGGTTTTCCCAAGTGCACCTTCCGGTACACTTACCATGTTACGACTTGCCTCCCCTTTACAGTTATTACGTTTTATTTAATTTTTAGTGTTTAAGCTCGGGGAGAGTGACGGGCGGTGTGTGCGCGCTTCAGGGCCATTTTCAGAGGAACGCTCTGCTTTCCTTCTTACTGCTAAATCCTCCTTTAGATGTTTATTTCATCACATCGTTCGTGTACACTGTGTCAGGGAATGTAGCCCATTTCTTCCCCTCTCATACGCTACACCTCGACCTGACGTTTTGGGCTATGCCAATTATGCTTACTGTCTGTCCTTTGCAGGGTAAGCTGACGACGGCGGTATATAGGCGGGTGGAACAAGAGAGGGTGAGGTTGAACGGGGGTTATCGGTTCCAGAACAGGCTCCTCTAGGTGGGTCTAAAGCACCGCCAAGTCCTTTGGGTTTTAAGCTTTTGCTCGTAGTTCCCGGGCGAGTAGCAGACATACTTTGCTACTTTTGTTTAGGGCAAGGCATAGTGGGGTATCTAATCCCAGTTTGTGTCCTAGCTTTCGTGGTGTCAGATTTATTAAAGCCACTTTCGTAGTAGTGCTTCCTATCTTCGGGTGCGTATAACAGCCGTGAAGACGTTCTGCTTTAGTTTTGGTGTTCCTAACCACCCTTTACGCCGGTATCTATCAACTTGAGCCTCTCGTATAACCGCGGCGGCTGGCACGAGTTTTGCTGGCTCTGTTGGCTTTAACTAAGTCAAGTTTGCACTTATGGCTTAATGTTTATCACTGCTGAGTTCCCTTGGGGGTGTGGCTAAGCAAGGTGTCGTGGGCAAACGTGTGTTGTGCCTGATACCGGCTCCTTGTTCCCCGTTGGGGAACTTTAGGGCATTCTCACAGGGCTGCGGATACTTGCATGTGTAAATTTGGCCAAAGTTGATAGTAAAGTCAGGACCAAGCTTTTGTGCTTACGAGACTTTCTAGGGTCTATCTTAACATCTTCAGTGTTATGCTTTAGTTAAGCTACGCTAGC